TTAGGGTCTTTCATTGGAAAGAGGGTCAAAAATGAGGAACTGGGGGTAAGCCGGATTTATGGCGACTATCCAAGAATTTCAGTGTCCGAATCGAGGGTTCATACTCTAAAACTTATCTGATTTTATCAATTGTTAGAATTTTTTCTCGAAGAAATCATGCGTTTTCTAGGATATTAATTATTAGTAAGGATCTCATCGAAAACTTACAGCAGCTTGCCAAACAAAAGCTAAGAGAAAAAAAAGCACAGGTATGACTGGCATAACATCTACGATTGGATTCAAAAAAGCATAGGCTTCGGGCAATTTGCCGAAGAAAAAACTACTCGAATAAAGGTCAGAATTAATACAGATCAAACTAACAATATTAAGCATAACAGACATTTTGTTCTTGGAGATAATTCCATTTTGATTGAGTTTTTGATATAAGGAAAAAGGAATAAAGTAAGTAAGGTAGACAAAAAATCCTTCTTTTTCTTTGAACCCACCCAATCAAAAATCCTCCAATTCTCAAAGGAGAATTGAAGAAATCATACTTTCATACAATATGTTAATTGAATTCTATGTAATGATCAATAAATTCAGTTCAATTCTACATCTATATGTATCAAAATCCTAGTACCAATCTATTCTATAGATATGACTGGAGTTGACAAACAACCAATAACAATATTATTGTTTCTTTGTGTAGATTAGAAATTGAAATGGGGCGTGGCCAAGCGGTAAGGCAACGGGTTTTGGTCCCGATATTCGAAGGTTCGAATCCTTCCGTCCCAGAGCCTATCTATTTTTTTAGGCTCCATTATTCTGATAGAAAGAAGTAGGGGAGTGGATAGGAGTTAATTCATATTAATTTAAATATATATGTCTGTTCGAATCTCATTAACAAATGATCAAGTTCCATAACATATTTTTATATGATATGGAGCCAATGTTTTTTCTTTGAATCTCATTTTAGTTAGGTATTTCGTGTTTGGTTCTAAGTATTTCGTGTTTGGTTCTAATGAAAAATAGGAAATCATTTAATCTATCCTATTGAGTCACTTGAAGATGCAGATTCAAAAAGTTATTCGTTTATATATTTCTATTTCTTTCTATTATCTATGAGATTATTTATGTATGTTAAAGTCTTGCTAAGACTTTTTCAGAAAAATCGTTCTTCTATATATCATATAGAGAAGAGATTACGATGTCTATGGGCGGCTGAACCAATGACTATTCATGATTCTATAATTGAATCAATTCCATACCGGTTCCAAATTAGAGGAATATTATGGTAAAACTTCGTTTGAAACGATGTGGTAGAAAGCAACGTGCGACTTGAAGGACACGATCCGTTGTGGATTTTTACATCCACCATTTTCGATTTATCTAGAAATGAGGGTGCTCTTGGCTCGACATTGTTTGTTCTATTACACTCGAACCCTTCGTTTTTTGTTGGGTTGAAAATAGTCGACGATGGAGCTCGAGTAGAAAGGATTAATTCATTTCTCGGGGGCAAGGATCTAGGGTTAATGCCAATTAATCAATTGGAACAACTTCGTAAATGTATCTTCTATATATAGAAATCGAAAGGATCCAATTCGAGCAAGTTTCCAATTCAAAAGCAAAACTTGTTGAAATTGATCAAGCTTTTTTCGATTCAAAGTGTATCATGCGGGAATCAACTGTCCCATAGGATTCTTTGCTAGAAAGAAATCAAAAAGGGTATGTTGCTGCCATTTTGAAAGGATTAAGAAGCACCGAAGTAATGTCTAAACCCACTGATTTAAAATAAGGACAAAGGATCTAAGAACAAGGAAATACCATTTTAATTGTCTCGATAGTCTCAATAACTGGATCAGACTAAAGAATCCAAATAGAATTTAAACGAGACAAACAAAAGGGGATAAAGACCACTCAATAAATGAAATTGACTAAAGCCTTTGAGCTATTTGAGAGTTATCTAACTTGAGTTATGAGTACGAATGGTTTCTTTTTGATTTTCAGTAAGAAAAAAAAAGACTGAAATCATAGTCTAATTGATGGCCCATTTGTCATTTAATTTCTTAGAATTGCATACATAGACAAACTTTTGAATCAAATCATTTTTTCTCGAGCCGTACGAGGAGAAAACTTCCTATACGGTTCTAGGGGGGGTATTGTTCATCTACATCTATCCCAATGAGCCGTCTATCAAATCGTTGCAACTAATGTTCGATCCCGAAGAGAAGGAAAAGATTTTAGAAAAGTGGGCTTTTATGATCCAATAAAGAATCAAACTTATTTAAATGTTCCTGCTATTCTATTTTTCCTTGAAAAAGGTGCTCAACCCACAAAAACGGTTCAGAATATTTTAAAGAAAGCGGAAGTTTTTTACGTCTAATCAAATGAAATTCAATTAAAGAAAAAAGAAATACCTAAGGGGGGGGGGTAGCTACTTGTTTTTTTGATTTCCCCCCCCCCTTTTTCTGCTGTATTCCTATCTATTTATCATTGTTTACGTCGAATCTGATGGTCTAGA